ATTACCAGTAATCCGTCTTGCTATCACTAAAGTGATATCCATATAGATATCAATATATCACTTGTGACTTTCTTTGTTACAAAACACAAATTTGAATCTAAAATTGAAATGATTAAAATGAAATCATAAGAAGGAATATGTAAGCTACCCAGTTTATTTCCATGGGATTGTAGTTCAATTGGTCAGAGCACCGCCCTGTCAAGGCGGAAGCTGCGGGTTCGAGCCCCGTCAGTCCCGGCGGATTCAATAAAAAAAAAAAGACATAAACTCACCTTTTTGTTTCTGGGCAAGGAGATCAAAATGGTTTCGGTTATCTTTTTGTTTTATTTTTTTTTTCATCAAGCAAAACAAAAGAAAGGGGTATTTCCATTATTTTAACTACCACCAATTGATGGTAGAGAGACATATGTAAATTAGTCTAATTATAATTATTAAGAGCATTGAACACTTCAAGAAAGAGATACTGTACGGGGTTTCTGTTTTTTGTCAATGGATCTGATCTCCCATTAACTCGTGTAGGAAAAGGGAATAGGATAGCGTATAATACGTTTGCCACGAGTACCTATATATACTTTTCTTTCTATGAAGTCAAGGAATTTGAAATAGTTCGAATCCAACCAAGGAAAGAGTATATTTTAAAAATAAAGATAAAATTAGTCTTCCCTAATGAATATGCTCTTTTTAAAGATTAGAGTCGACGTCGAAGAAAAAACTCGTAAGAAAATTAAAATAGTGAATTTTTTCGAATATTTTCGTTTTTTTACTGGGACTCGTCTTTATCACATTCCCTTTCTTTGTTTTCCAAAAAGATGATAGACCCTTCAAAAATTTGTAAAATTTCAAATTGACCTTCGCACTTGTTTTCTCTATTTGATTTCTATTGCTTATTTAAGGTTCTTTTTATGTATTCGGTGTGGATAAAAGATCTTCCTATGTTATACTATTAAATTCTTGACGATGAATCGGTTTTATAGCTCCGATATTGTTATTCATGATATTTCTTTCATTCAATATCATCGAAATCTAATTCATCTGAGTGAGTTTAGAAGCGGAAGATTTCTCATCTCTATGGGATTAAATCCCGAGATATTCCAAAGAAAAAAAAATAAACAATTAAATTATGGAAGTTAATATTCTTGCATTTATTGCTACTGCACTTTTCATTCTCGTTCCTACTGCTTTTTTGCTTATAATTTACGTAAAAACAGTTAGTCAAAATAATTAATTTGAATACAATTTTACTATCAATGAAAAAAAAGGATTTCAATTTCTCGTCTTAAATGAAATGAGTGCATTAGACTCAGTATAGTAGTATCCTAAGGGGCCCGCTAGTATGGTAGAAAGAGATCTCTTTCTACCATACTAGCCATTATGGTTATTGTAATGTATAAAGATACAAGTGAAATATCTTATTATATCTTAATATAAAGGAATCCACCTATATCTCTCTTTTTCTTTATAATATAAATGTCAATATAAATTAAATAGAATATGAAATGTATGTACATACTTTCTCAATTTGATTTGTTTGTTTGATCCATTTAATACAGATAATCCGAATTCGATGGAAACTTCTTCAGATTTCGAAAAGGGGTTACCCCATGAATGGTTAACCGCGTAAACCCTGATATAAAAATAGAAAATGAGTCAATAAAACAAAACATAAATCCAATTTCTAAAAAAAATCTTCAAAAAAATTGCTACCCGGTCTAGAAAACTAAAACAATTGATACAGGTTAATAGAGTTTGATTATTACCGCAATTAGGAGTACTTCTAGAGTCCACTTCTTCCCCACACTACGAGAGAGAGGGAAAATGTAAAAACTACCATTAAAGCAGCCCATGCGAGACTTACTATATCCATGTGAATTCTGTCCCCTATTTCTATGAATATGAAGAAACTATTCCATTATTGTTCACTAATAATAGTGAAATCACTGGTGCAGAGTCAAAAAAGGGGAGAGGTATTTGGTCGCCATTGATGAACTACTCCAAAAAAGCCACTTATCTTAATCTTATAATGAGCTATTCTTAATTATAGAATTTCTAGTCAAATCGACAAGATGTAAACACAAGTAAACGGACACTTTTCGAAGTATCCTAAGGAATCTGACTCTTCATGTCGAAAGAATAAGACTTTTTCTTTCTTTTATCGTTTTTTATTTTTGGAAGTAAAATGAAAGGCAATTCTTCATCTAATCTTGATTGAATGTCTGAGCATTCCGAGACTTTCGTGAGTCTGTATCCAAAGTATCTTAGGTCCTTTCCAAAACTATTAATTCCCTCTCGGGCTATCCAATCTAATTAAATACTCAGTAAGTGGAACTAAATTAGTAGTGGAAAGTAAAGATTTATGGATTTCCCTCCACTACTTTAAGTTTTCCTTGAATCTGATAGGCAAAACTTTAGGTTAGAGAATAGAATCTCGAGAGCCAAGGGCTTATAATCACGAACAGAAAGTATCAAGAGTCTTTTGCTACGTTTGTTATAATAGGGGATTTCCAGTCTGTTCTTGAGGCGGCACCCGGATTTGAACTGGGGAAAAAGGATTTGCAGTCCCCCGCCTTACCACTCGGCCATGCCGCCAAAACGATAGAAACTAGATTCCAATTTTCTCTTTTTTTTTTTTTTTACTCCGAAAAAATATATAGATTTTAAGTCACAAAATATAGAATCCAGTACAAATAAGAACCATTAACTATTGACTGTAAATTCATGATCTGAATTTAAATCTACATTTTGTTATTTCTAATAATAGAAGAAAATCATTAGAAATAGATTTATAACTAATCTATATTGCGTTTTTTCAATTAAAAAGAAATCTTCTTCAATTTAAATTATAACAATAATAATGAGTATATGTAAACCCCATAATCAGAACATACGTTATGTTATAGAGCTATAGCTCTATAATGGGGTATTTTATCTCTCTAGGGATGCTTTTGAGAATTACTTCTCAAAAAATTTTTGTATTTCAATTTTCAGTGAATACATTGAAGAGAAAATGGAATTTTTGATAGAGCACAGCATGCGCTGTCCCAAACTGTACCACAATAAAAGAAGAAAAAGAGACATATATATCTGTGCATTCTTTTTTATTTTACTAATAAACTAAATTAAGAAATAAAAAAACACAAGTTTTCTTACCTACTTCAATTCAATGATATTCTAAATATTCTATTCAAAATAGGTAAAAAAAAATCTCTTTTATGCAAATATTTTTTTGAACAATGAAATACAAATACATGAAAAAGTAAAGTGGTTAAAAAAAAAGTTTTCTATTTATTATATGTTTATCTGCTCGAACAGATCCAATCATGAATACATTTTTTTTATGGTATGCAATCGAATTGGAATATGTAATATCATAGGTGAAAATGAAATTACTTTTTTTTTTTAGTCTTTCCAAAACTCCATAAGTTCCAGTGGTATTTCTCAATTCTGGTCCATTTGGATCTCTTTCTTATAAAAAATTCCAATTGAATCTAGTCTCCGTTCATACGTATTTCATACATTCCATATATCTTGGAGTTGGATAAAATTTCATGTGATTCAGTAAACAGAATAGAAATTCCATTATTGCTAGATCGAATTCTATGGATATTATTCGGTGAAGAATGAGAGATGGGATGGGATTTTTTCAATAAACGGATAAATGGGAAATTCAAAAAAGATGCTCGGGGATGGAAAAGAGGGAACATCTACAATACCCGGATTTAATCAGATACAATTTGAAGGGTTTTATCGGTTTATTGATCAGGGTTTAATAGAAGAACTTTCCAAATTTCCAAAAATTGAAGATATAGATCACGAAATTGAATTTCAATTATTTGTGGAAACATATCAATTGGTAGAACCTCTGATAAAAGAACGAGATGCTGTCTATGAATCACTTACATATTCTTCTGAATTATATGTATCCGCGGGATTAATTTGGAAAACCAGCAGGAATATGCAAGAACAAAGAATTTTTATTGGAAACATTCCTTTAATGAATTCCCTTGGAACTTCTATAGTAAACGGAATATACAGAATTGTAATCAATCAAATATTGCAAAGTCCTGGTATCTATTACCAGTCAGAATTGGATCATAACGGGATTTCGGTCTATACTGGCACCATAATATCAGATTGGGGAGGCAGGTTAGAATTAGAGATTGATAAAAAAGCAAGAATATGGGCTCGTGTGAGTAGGAAACAGAAAATATCTATTCTAGTTCTATCATCAGCTATGGGTTCGAATCTAAGAGAAATTCTAGAGAATGTTTGCTACCCTGAAATTTTCTTATCTTTCTTGACCGATAAGGAGAAAAAAAAAATTGGGTCAAAAGAAAATGCTATTTTGGAGTTTTATCAACAATTTTCTTGTGTAGGTGGGGATCCAATATTTTCTGAATCCTTATGTAAGGAATTACAAAAAAAATTCTTTCACCAAAGGTGTGAATTAGGAAGGATTGGTCGCCGAAATATTAACTGGAGACTGAATCTTAATATACCTCAGAACAATATATTTTTGTTACCACGAGATATATTAGCAGCTGCCGATCATTTGATTGGGATGAAATTTGGAATGGGTACACTTGATGATATGAATCATTTGAAAAATAAACGTATTCGCTCTGTAGCGGATCTTTTACAAGACCAGCTCGGGTTGGCTCTGGCTCGTTTAGAAAATGTAGTTAAGGGAACTATAGGCGGAGCAATTAGGCATAAATTGATACCTACTCCTCAGAATTTGGTAACTTCAACTCCGTTAACAACTACTTATGAATCCTTTTTCGGATTACACCCATTATCTCAAGTTTTGGATCGAACTAATCCATTGACACAAATCGTTCATGGGAGAAAGTTGAGTTATTTGGGCCCTGGCGGATTAACAGGACGAACTGCTAATTTTCGGATACGAGATATTCACCCTAGTCACTATGGGCGTATTTGCCCCATTGACACGTCTGAAGGAATCAATGTTGGGCTTATTGGATCTTTATCAATTCATGCCAGGATTGGTGATTGGGGGTCATTAGAAAGTCCATTTTATGAACTCTTTGAGAAATCAAAAAAAGCACGGATACGGATGCTTTTTTTATCACCAAGTCAAGATGAATATTATATGATAGCGGCAGGAAATTCTTTGGCTCTTAATCGGGGCATTCAAGAAGAACAGGCTGTTCCAGCTCGATACCGCCAAGAATTTTTGACTATCGCATGGGAAGAGGTTCATCTTCGAAGCATTTTTCCTTTCCAATATTTTTCCATTGGAGCTTCCCTAATTCCTTTTATCGAACATAATGATGCGAATCGAGCTTTAATGAGTTCTAATATGCAACGTCAGGCAGTTCCACTTTCTCGGTCCGAAAAGTGCATTGTTGGAACTGGATTGGAACGCCAAGTGGCTTTAGATTCAGGGGTTCCCGCTATAGCCGAACATGAGGGAAAAATCCTTTATACTGACACTGAGAAGATAATTTTATCGGCCAATGGGGATACTCTAAGTATTCCATTAATTATGTATCAACGCTCAAACAAAAATACTTGTATGCATCAAAAACCTCAGGTTTGGCGGGGTAAATGTATTAAAAAGGGACAAATTTTAGCGGATGGTGCTGCTACAGTTGGTGGGGAACTCGCTTTGGGGAAAAATATATTAGTGGCTTATATGCCATGGGAAGGATACAATTTTGAAGATGCGGTACTCATTAGTGAGTGTCTAGTATATGGTGATATTTATACTTCTTTCCACATACGGAAATATGAAATTCAGACGCATGTGACAACCCAAGGTCCTGAAAGGATCACTAAAGAAATACCGCATCTAGAAGGCCGTTTACTCCGAAATTTAGACAAAAATGGAATTGTGATGCTAGGGTCGTGGGTTGAAACGGGTGATATTTTAGTAGGTAAATTAACGCCTCAGGTGGCGAAAGAATCCTCGTATGCTCCGGAAGATAGATTATTACGGGCCATACTTGGCATTCAGGTATCGACTTCAAAAGAAACTTGTTTAAAATTGCCTATAGGCGGTAGAGGTCGAGTTATTGATGTGAGATGGGTTCAGAAAAAGGGGGGTTCAAGTTATAACCCAGAAATAATTCGTGTATATATTTCACAGAAACGTGAAATCAAAGTAGGTGATAAAGTAGCTGGAAGACATGGAAATAAAGGTATCATTTCAAAAATTTTGCCTAGACAGGATATGCCTTATTTGCAAGACGGGAGACCCGTGGATATGGTCTTCAACCCATTAGGAGTACCCTCACGCATGAATGTAGGACAGATATTTGAATGCTCGCTTGGGCTAGCGGGAAGTCTACTAGATAGACATTATCGAATAGCCCCTTTTGATGAGAGATATGAACAAGAGGCTTCAAGAAAACTAGTATTTTCTGAATTATATGAAGCCAGTAAGCAAACAGCGAATCCATGGGTATTTGAACCCGAGTATCCAGGAAAAAGCCGAATTTTTGATGGAAGAACAGGAGATACTTTTGAACAGCCTGTGATAATAGGAAAGCCCTATATCTTGAAATTAATTCATCAGGTTGATGATAAAATACACGGACGTTCTAGTGGACATTATGCACTTGTTACACAACAACCCCTTAGAGGCCGTTCTAAGCAGGGGGGACAACGGGTAGGCGAAATGGAGGTTTGGGCTCTAGAGGGGTTTGGTGTTGCTCATATTTTACAAGAGATGCTTACTTATAAATCTGATCATATTAGAGCTCGCCAAGAAGTACTTGGTACCACTATCATTGGAGGAACAATACCTAAACCAGAAGATGCTCCAGAATCTTTTCGATTACTTGTTCGAGAACTACGATCTTTGGCTCTGGAACTGAATCATTTCCTTGTATCTGAGAAGAATTTCCAGATTAATAGGAAGGAAGTTTAATCGGAATGAATCACAAAATTTCTTATATGATCGATCGGTATAAACATCAACAACTCCGAATTGGATTAGTTTCTCCTCAGCAAATAAGCGCTTGGGCCACTAAAAAAATACCTAATGGAGAGATAGTTGGAGAGGTGACAAAACCCTATACTTTTCATTACAAAACCAATAAACCGGAAAAAGATGGATTATTTTGCGAAAGGATTTTTGGGCCTATAAAGAGTGGAATTTGCGCTTGTGGAAATTATCGAGTGATCGGAGATGAAAAAGAAGACCCGAAATTTTGTGAACAATGTGGAGTTGAATTTGCGGATTCTCGGATACGAAGATATCAAATGGGATACATAAAACTGACATGTCCTGTAACTCATGTATGGTATTTGAAACGTCTTCCTAGTTATATTGCGAATCTTTTAGATAAACCTCTTAAAGAATTAGAAGGCCTGGTATACTGCGATGTGTGATTTGATCAAAATTTTTATTTTACAGATTAAGAATGATAAATTCTCATCCCCGTCAATCAATTTGGGATGCCCTCGATCTGACATGTTTCTTGAAAGGAGTAACATGAAGCTCAGAATTGTGGGTGTATTCAATACTCCCAAATA